TCATGATCAATTGCTTTGTGGATTGTCTCTTGATTAGTTGGTGTTTATCCCCTCAATATCGCAAGTTTCTTACGTCCAAACAAAGTATTTACTTGTTACTAATAAAAAATTAAAAAGTTTAGCCTACTTTCTTCCTTAGATCCCTTCTTTTACTCCGATAATATTGCGGATCGAAATCGATGCAAAGAAAATGAATGCATTTCCATACTATAATAAAAAGTAAGTGTAATAAATATAGAATTGGATCATATCACATGACTTATTCCATTTATACTCTACGGGATCTTACGGAGCCTGCTCATGGATGACATGGTTGGGGTATGATCATAGAAAATATTCTCCTCGAATGAACCAGCCTATCCTTCCTAGATAGGGGACTTACGTATTGATTGGATGCGGAGACACCTTTGGTCGTGAATTCTAATGTGGCAGATCCAATTCTCTATCTGCATGGCCAAATCAATAATTCAAGTCACACACTCCCATAATCCGCCTTATTTTCTTTCGTAAAATTAACTTCAACTATTTGTATCAAAATACTTAAGATATTTGTATACTTTAAAGTTGAAGAGAAGTATCCAAATGACATGTCTTATTTTACAATAACCCATGTTTGTAGCAATGAAATACCACAACCTACCCGATATGATATCTGAGAATTCGAATTTTCTATGATATGCCTTCCCTATAAAGGACCAGAAATACCTTGCTTACGTATCATTAGAAAGTGCATTAACATAAATACAGCAGTAAGCAGAGGCAGTACAAAGGTATGTAAACTATAAAATCGAGTCAAAGTGGATTGCCCCACACTAGCACTTCCACGTAATAACTCCACTAAAGGGGATCCTATTACCGGAATCGCTTCAGGTACACCTGTCACAATTTTGACTGCCCAATAACCGATTTGATCCCAAGGTAAAGAATAACCAGTTACACCAAATGATGCAGTCAATACAGCCAAAACCACACCTGTGACCCAAGTTAATTCACGGGGTTTTTTAAATCCACCCGTGAGATACACACGAAATACGTGCAGGATCATCATTAGAACCATCATACTTGCTGACCATCGATGAACTGATCGGATTAACCAACCAAAGTTGGCCTCCGTCATTATATATTGAACAGAGGAAAAAGCCTCTGTAACGGTTGGTCGGTAGTAAAAAGTCATAGCAAAACCGGTAGCAACTTGTACTAAAAAACAAGTAAGTGTAATTCCACCTAAACAATAAAATATGTTAACATGAGGAGGAACATATTTACTCGTTATATCATCCGCAATTGCCTGAATCTCAAGACGTTCCTCAAACCAATCATATACTTTATTGAGATAGGTAACTAGCCCAACTCCCCCTCCGAGAACCGTATATGAAAATTTCATCTCATACGGCTCAAGCAGAAACACACAAATTTTCAACGGATATTAGAAAAAAGGTTCAAAACTTGATCAGCCACAGGATTGTATCAATTTGCCTTGAAGATATTAAATAAGAAAAATCCAGAATTTCTTCTTTGTGATGATAATGCCGAAAAATCTCAAGTTGGCTCATCTGTCTTTCTTTCCCTTATGTTGATCATTAGAGGCCTCTTGACTTTTCTTTTCCCTATTTTTTTTTATTTATTTATTTTACTAGTAAAATAATAAAAATTTATAGTGGTTTTTTAATAGAAATTATCTTGTTGCGATCCTATGAATCAGTTCAATTAAAACCTTAGATTCATACTAGAGCCACGATGATTGAGTCTCAAGCTAAACAAAAGGCAAGGGTTCTTCGAATAAGAACCGCTTGATGATCATTTACTGAATTGGTGTAATGACTCGGCAAAATCGAGAGAAAAAAAGTTGTCTTTTGGGCAAACAAAATTGGAAAGAAGAAAAGTTCTTTTTTTCTTTTTTTTTTTTATTAAGAACTACTTGAATTTTTTTTTTCAGTCTGGTTGCGAGGTCTAAATAGTGAGTATGAATCATAGTTCCATTTTTTTCTTGATCCACTCTATGTATTTCGTGTTCCAGATACTAGAATAAATAATATCCGACGAATTAGAATCATCTTGATAGAGAGAACAGGCCCTTTCTATGTATTATCGATAGGATCACAATTCTAACAAGTCACACACTCATATTCCAGAGATACCAAAACAAAAAAATCCACGGTCGAACTACCAGAATGTCTAGAAATGTGGAGCTTAAAGCAGAAAGACCCTTTTTGGATGGAAAAACTATGACTTGATAGTTTTAGTTAGTAGAAACCTAATTGACTAAAATTCCGTCCAGTAAAACAGAAGAATTATAAATTTCTAAAATGATAGATAGGAATATCGCGAATAAAGCCATTGCAACCCCCATAAAAGGAGTAGTCCCCCAACCCGGAGCGACTTTCCCATATTCCGAATTCAAGGGTTTCAATAAACTACCTGCGCCAGTTCGTTTTGGTCTAGGTCTAGAACTATCTTCAACGGTTTGTGTAGCCATAAATTCTATTTAATCATTGGTGTTGACTTTGTATACTATTCCGTTGTAGTTGTAAATACACGATCTTTATCATAGATCCATTGTAATCTTGAAATTCTATAAAAATGGAAACAGCAACTTTAGTCGCCATCTCCATATCTGGTTTACTTGTAAGTTTTACTGGGTATGCCTTATATACCGCGTTTGGGCAACCCTCTCAACAATTAAGAGATCCATTCGAAGAACATGGGGACTAATTGAAGTAAGAAGTCTCCCAGCTGGGAGACTTCTTACTTCAATTAAATTATTTCATTTTTTAGTCGGAACCTTAGGTGGTTCTCGGAAGAAGATAGCGAAAAAAATTATCCCTAAAGTCGAAACTAAAAGGAACGTATAAACCAATGCTTCCATAGATTCGATCGTGGTTTATTTACAATTATAACTTCCACACCTATTCACTTGTCATTTGGGATCATTTCCCATATAAAAAAAAGAGTCAAAGAAAGGACAAGAGATGTTTCCCATATCAAATCAAAAAAGAAAGGCGAAAGATACCATAGCAATGTGGTATCAGATTGTCTGTCTCCTTGTAGTTGGATCCCCAACTTTTTGGAATGTTCCAAATTCCACTTGAGCATCCAAGTCTGGATCAATACCAGCAAAAACATCTCGGAACAAGGTTCGAGCGCCATGCCAAATGTGTCCGAAAAAGAAGAGCAAAGCAAAGGTAGCATGACCAAAAGTGAACCAACCCCTTGGACTGCTGCGAAAAACACCATCTGATTTCAAAGTAGCTCGATCTAATTCAAAAATTTCTCCTAATTGGGCGCGCCTCGCATATTTTTTTACAGTAGCAGGATCAGAATAACTTACTCCATTTAGTTCGCCACCATAGAACTCCACCGTTACGCCTACTTGTTCAACGCTATATTTGGATTCTGCTCTTCTAAAAGGAACGTCTGCTCTCACAATTCCCTCTTCATCTACCAAAACTACCGGAAATGTTTCAAAAAAAGTAGGCATACGACGTACAAAAAGCTCGCGCCCTTCTTTATCTCTAAAGACGGGATGTCCTAACCATCCAACCGCTATTCCATCCCCATTGTCCATTGAGCCTGCTCTGAATAATCCCCCCTTTGCCGGATTATTACCAATATAATCATAAAAAGCTAATTTTTCAGGAATTTTAGACCAAGCTTCTGATAAACTAAGATTTTCGGCTAACCCATCGCTAACTCTTCGATATATTTCTTGCTGAAAGTAGCCTTGATCCCACTGATAACGAGTAGGTCCAAATAATTCGATGGGGGTAGTTGCCGATCCATACCACATAGTTCCGGCAACTACGAAAGCTGCAAAAAAAACAGCAGCGATACTACTGGAAAGTACAGTTTCAATATTGCCCATACGTAATCCTTTGTATAGACGTTGAGGCGGACGGACACTAAGATGGAATAGGCCCGCTAATATGCCCAGTGTACCCGCAGCAATATGATGCGACGCTATTCCTCCCGGAACGAAAGGATCAAAACCTTCTGCACCCCACGCAGGATTTACAGCTTGTACTTTTCCTGTTAGTCCATAAGGATCGGACACCCATATCCCAGGACCATACAAACCGGTTACATGAAATGCACCAAAGCCAAAACAAGCCACCCCTGCAAGAAATAAATGAATTCCAAAGATCTTGGGCAAATCCAAAGAAGGTTTTCCCGTCCGCTCATCACAGAATATTTCTAGGTCCCAATATACCCAATGCCAGATAGCTGCCAAGAAACACAAACCAGAAAACACAATATGCGCACCTGCCACACCTTCATAACTCCAAATACCCGGATTCGTTATAGTTCCTCCTGAAATACTCCAACCACCCCACGAATTGGTTATTCCTAAACGAGTCATGAAGGGGATAACGAACATACCTTGTCTCCACATTGGATCCAGAACAGGATCAGAGGGATCAAAAACCGCTAATTCGTATAAAGCCATCGAGCCAGCCCAACCAGAAACTAGAGCTGTATGCATTATATGCACCGAAAGCAATCGACCCGGATCATTCAATACGACAGTATGAACACGATACCAAGGCAAACCCATGGAAATACCCCTTTAGCAAAGAAAAATAGACACGATGTCGTTTTATTTTATCGCATTGGAAAAGACTATCATATCCTATGTACCTAACCCTTCTAGGGGATTCTGTGTCAGAAAGCGTGAATATTTATTTCATTCCATTAAAAATAAGAAGCCAATTCTGTTTGTAAGAAGAAAGAGAAGCAGATCTATTCTATACTCGATAAGTGCCAATATGCAATGGTTAGCTTGGGCTATTTCGAAAAACGAAGAATAGATCCCTAATCCCTCTTTATTTATCATTAGAATCACAGATTCCTTTTTCTTTATTCAATCTGTCTTGCCTTCCTTATATGTAGAATTTTGCAATCATAGTATTCTTATAGAATAAGAAAAAAAAAAATGAAGATAATAAACTGCGGATTCTTTCTTTCTCTTCCATTCTTAAGTTTCCATATTAAAGTGTAGTTTTTTTATTTAAATCTAATAATATTAATCTAATATGCCCATTGGTGTTCCAAAAGTACCTTACAGGATTCCCGGAGATGAAGAAGCGACTTGGGTTGACTTATACAATGTTATGTATCGAGAAAGGACACTTTTTTTAGGTCAAGAGATTCGTTGCGAGATCACGAATCATATTACAGGTCTCATGGTATATCTGAGTATAGAAGATGGAATTAGTGATATTTTTTTGTTTATAAACTCCCCCGGGGGGTGGCTAATCTCAGGAATGGCAATTTTTGATACAATGCAAACGGTGACACCAGATATATATACAATATGCCTCGGAATAGCCGCGTCCATGGCCTCCTTCATTCTGCTTGGAGGAGAACCCACTAAACGTATAGCATTCCCTCACGCTAGAATTATGCTTCACCAACCGGCTAGTTCTTATTATCGGGCAAGAACACCAGAATTTTTCCGAGAAGTGGAAGAATTGCACAAAGTTCGCGAAATGATCACAAGGGTTTATGCACTAAGAACAGGCAAACCTTTTTGGGTTGTATCCGAAGACATGGAAAGGGATATTTTTATGTCAGCAGACGAAGCCAAAGCTTATGGACTTGTCGATATTGTAGGGGATGAAATGCTTGAGGAGAAAGGCGATACTGATCCAGTATGGATTCCAGAAAATTTTTTTGAGGATTGGTAGTGGCTGAATTTCTTGTAAATTTATTTCTATTTTCTATAAAATCACCTAAATTCGGGTTTTATGTGATTTTATAGAAAATAGAAATGCTTCATGATGATGAATCATCAGGTTAAGATCGATCTAAACCAATCCATTTTTTCTATATACATACGACATGCCAACGGTTAAACAACTTATTAGAAATGCAAGACAGCCAATACGAAATGCTAGAAAAACGCCCGCGCTTAAGGGATGTCCTCAGCGTCGAGGAACATGTGCTAGGGTGTATGTGCGACTCGTTCAGATCATGAGTTCAAACAAATAAGACAATTTTGAGAATATTCATGATCGGTACCAATGAATAGGATAGAGCTTCTCTCTCCTAGATTTCTACGGTATATGGAATTTATGGTTTCCTTTGGTGCAAATCCAATCATCTAGATTGGAAGAAGCAATTCCTCCATTGGTAGCAAATGGTTATCGATTAAGCGGAGGAGACAGTAATAAAAAGAAAAGGCTTATGCTCTTTTATCTTAAAAGAACGGAACGGACTAAAGGGTCAGTTACTTAGCCAACTTTCATAATTAAATACCGTCACTGTATGAATAACTCTTATTTTTTGTGAAAAGAGCGATTTACTCTATAATGGATAGGTAGAGCCAAAGACTGTGAACTATACAAGTTCACAATACCTTTTGATGAAAGAAAGGGCTCCGGTGTATAGAGAGGGCCTCACCGTTTAAAAGAGAACCATAGAAACGATGGAACCCACTGTTTTTTTAGTATTGTTAGAATTTGTTATTTCTATGCGAAATAACTGAAGGGGATAGAATACAAAATCGTGGTTGGGAAGGTTATAGTAGCAAAAGCCATTGGAATTAATATTTTATATATCGGAATAATCCGTTTTGTTATTAATGGGAAAAAGCATGGTTAAAAGAAGAGAAATCATTAGTTATTCATTAAAGTTAATTTGATTCAATGACCAGAGTTCCGCGAGGATATATAGCTCGGAGACGACGAACAAAAATGCGTTCATTTGCCTCAAACTTTAGAGGGGCTCATTTAAGACTTAATCGAATGATTACTCAACAAGTAAGAAGAGCTTTTGTTTCTTCTCATCGAGATAGAGGCAGGCAAAAGAGGGATTTTCGTCGTTTGTGGATCACTCGGATAAACGCAGCAACACGGATATATAAAGTATTCAATAGTTATAGTAAATTAATACACAATCTGTACAAAAAGGAATTGATTCTTAATCGTAAAATGCTTGCACAAGTAGCTGTATTAAATCCAAATAATCTTTACACGATTTCCAATAAAATAAAGACCATCAATTAAAGGGATAAAAAAGTAATATACAGGAATAATTAAAACCGAATTCCCGGAGAGGGAACTCCGGGAAGATACAATAAATTAAGATTAAGTGGTAGGAATCAACGAGCATGTTGCAATAAATAAAAAACTATTTCTTTTTTCCCATTTTTCTTATAACAAACAAAAGAATCGAAACTGGATTACTTTATTTATATATGAGTCTGATCCTTTCGAATAAAACATCAACAATCGGAACTTAAGCTCCGATTGTTGTTTCTTAAATTCTGGTTGGAGTTTCTTAAATTTCGATTGGAATTAAACTTTTGTGTTAATTGAGGGATATTTCTATTTTTTCTGTGTCTAGAACCAGTAATTATTGAAATTGACTGCGCTTGAAATTGCTTCTCATTTTCATAGTTACGAAATGGTAAGAAAGATAAAATACGAGCCTGTTTTATAGCAAGAGTAATTAATCGTTGTTGTTTCAAGGTTAATCGATTTATTCGTCTGGATAATATTTTTCCTTGTTCACTAATAAATCGATTAATTAAGCTCATGTTTCTATAATCAATTCGATCTCCCGGACCAATTCGGGAACGCCTACGAAAAGTTTGTTTGGATTTACGAAAAGGTTGTTTAAATTTACGAAAAGCTTGCTTGGATTTTTGAAAAGTTTGTTTGGATTTACGAAAAGGTTCCTTAGATTTACGAAAAGGTTGTTTAGATATATACATGATTTATTCCTTATTTTAAAATTTGAAAAAAAAAAATGGATTTCTTTATTTTATTAATTTTGGATCCAGAAGAAGTAGTCTTTCTTTGGTCCATATAATTTGATTCATATACTATATATATAAACCTCTATACATATGAAATAATATCTACCTAAAGTGAATTTGTATTTTGTATTCTATCTATGTTCTATATATTAAATAATAAATTCTTACTCTTTCTATTCTTTAGAAAAATCAAAAACACGATGCTCCTATTTCTTTATTTCATTATGAGTCGTATGCTTGCGGCAATAACGACAAAATTTTCTTAATTCTAATTGTCCGGGTGTATTGTGGCGATTCTTTTGAGTACTATATCTAGAAATCCCCGTCGATTCCTTATTGGTACCCTTTCGAACACAACTGATACATTCCAAAATCACTCTGATTCTAACATCTTTGCCCTTGGCCATGAACCTCCTTTCCTTTTTGGATCGACTTAACTTACTTCTTATACCTGTTCTTTTATTCTTCTATATTGGATCCAAAAAAGAAGAATAAAATCCAATAGAATAAAAAATGGAGAAATAATTAAAGAATACAATCCTTGTCGAATTAGCAAGGATTTTGCTTTGAAATCCTTTCATTTAAATAACAAGCCCGGCTCTTTCTATGCTCGAATTTGTGAGGCCTGACTTAGCTTGGATACCGCTTTAAATTAAATTTATGTTTTCTTCCAAAATGAGATTTACCAAATTTTTGATGACTCTGAGGTTCAACCCAATCCATCTTTTCTTTCTTTTTGCTTCGTATACTAAAAAAAGGATTGAAAGCCAATTTTCGTCATGTCACGAAGAATTCTATCTCTCGTATAGGAATAACTAGAATTAAAAAAAAGGGAATGATAAAGCATCTGGGAATAAACGATTAATTTCTATCAATAAACCTGCTAAAGCCCCAAACCATAGAGTACTTAGCACGGGTGCTACAGAGAGATATGTTTTTATATCCCGCATTGAAAATCCTCCTTCCTTATTGGAATACATATATGATCAGATACTCTTGCACAAGATCGTTTGTATTTCTTTATTTAGGCAAAATTCCTAACTAAAAAAACAAAATCAATATTCTATATATATAGAATGAACCATATAGACGAGATTTCCCTATCCCTAAAAAATAAAAAGATGACCCCTTCTTCCTATACATTACTAAGGAATAGTAATCTTTCTTTTATAGGTGAAATTCAACTGGATTTTAGATATATACCCTTCCTTGATTATATGAGACCAAAAACAAGAAATGACAAGAAAGTTCTATATAGATAGAGAAATAGAAGAAAATTACGATGTGGAAAACAAGAAAGGAATTGTGTACAATGCCATTGTACAACAATTTGGAAGAGGGATGTAGCGCAGCTTGGTAGCGCGTTTGTTTTGGGTACAAAATGTCACAGGTTCAAATCCTGTCATCCCTACCTATTACTTCTCTCTTCTTTATGGACGGACGGACAGTAGCGGGGAGATCAATTAAGTGGATACTATACGTACGTGAGACACGTTAGGAGTAGAAAAGTATTTTCTTTTTGAAAGCGCTCTTAGTTCAGTTTGGTAGAACGCGGGTCTCCAAAACCCGATGTCGTAGGTTCAAATCCTACAGAGCGTGATTCCATCTATCTTATGTCGAAACAGAGTAAAATAACTTAAAAAAAAACAAAGTCGAATTACAACTCCAATTTGACCTCCTCTCTAGTCTGGAGGAGGTCAATCAAAAAAGAAATATTAATCAATCAAAGATCCAACTGATCCCCACGCCTGTATTGCAAATATGCAGTCACGAATAATCCCGCTAAAGTAATAGGAATTAGGCCTAAGACGATTCCAAATAGAAAAACTTCAATCATTTCGATTTGTTCGAGGGGATAAAAAAAGAGGTACGATCTATCTCTAAATAATAGTCTAAATTATCCACGAATCTCAATGACCAAAAAAAGAATTGGTAATTAGCGTGGAAAAAGGTCCTATAATATGAGAAATCCAAAAGAAAGATTCTTATTCTTATTTTATGACTTATTCATTCAATTCATTTCAAATAAGACGTATCTTGTTCAAGCCAATAAATAGAGCTGGGGTTATAGTTAAAGCAGCCAGTAGAAAACCGAAATAACTAGTTATAGTAAGCATGAAGGGTTTAAATTCCATTTTTTTTTTTTTTACTACACTACATATGTTGGTAAAGCACTTACCTAAGTTATGGAAAATTCCTAATTCATCGGTTATTTTAGATAATACTAAAAAACAAGATAGA